TTATTTGATCGGATTAAAAAGAAACTTTGGGATTGCTGAATCACAGACAAAAAAAAGAAAAAATAAACATATAAAGCAACGGAGCCATCATAGTATTTTTGAACTCCTCCGAAGGGAAGGATGGCAATTTGATTATTTACCCATCTGAGTCTGATAGATTCTATTTTCTCTTTCTTCAATAGAAAGGAGGGGGGTCAATTTTCTTGTAGAGCCGTATGCACAAAAGATGCCTGTACGGTTGTTCAATTCTATCTTTTTTCTATTCTTTATCTTTCTTTTCTCTTTGCTTTATCATGCGAGATAGGGGAAGCTTTTATTTTGTTATATCATCAGGGTAATGATACATGAACCTTATAGTGCTTTTTATATGGCACAAGTAGGCGAATTTGTCATGGAAGCGGTAGAACTGATGAAACTGCGTGAAACCCTCACAAGGGTTTATGCAGAAAGAACGGGCAAACCCTTCTGGGTTGTACACGAAGATATGGAAAGAGATATTTTTATGTCAGCAACAGAAGCCCAAGCTTATGGAATTGTTGATTTTGTAGCGGTTCAAGGAAAATAACATGGATTTCGCGCAAATCTGTGATTTGAGATTTTATCTTCGAATTGAATATTCTATTAAATAGAAGTAATTCACCATCATTCGGTTAGGATCAATCTAAACCAACCCATCATATTATGTATACGATTCAACATGCCAACTATTAAACAACTTATTAGAAATACAAGACAGCCAATCAGAAATGTCACGAAATCCCCCGCTCTTCGGGGGTGCCCTCAGCGTCGAGGAACATGTACTAGGGTGTATGTGCGACTCGTTTAGATCATGAGCTGGCACAAAAGCAAGAAAACTACTTTTACAGTATCAATGATCAGTACCGGTGAATGGGATAGGATGGAAAAAGGAACTCCATCCATTATTAAAAAAAAAAACTCTACCATATCCCTCTATTGTGTATGAAGTTTATGGTTTCCGTTGGTGTAAATCCAATCACCTGAATTTAAGATGATAAGAAATTCTCCATTGGTAACAAATGGTTATCCATTAAGCGGAGGAAATCTTATTTAAACGGACTAAGAGGGTCAGCTACCCAGCAAACTTTCATAATTAAATACCGTTACTGTATAGGTAGATCTGATTGTGAAAGACCTATTACTGGATAATTCATGGGTAGAGCCAAAGCGTGTGAACTATACAAGTTCCCAATAACATCAATTAGTTGATTAAATAGTAAATTAAAGTATAAAGTAAAGGCTCCGGTGTATAGAGAAGACCTCACCGTTTAAGAAGTAACCATAGAAACGAAGGAACCCACTATTTCTTTTTTTATTTCTTTTATTTACTATATTTTTGATACCTAGGAAAATACAATTTCTTAGTTCTGTCTTATTTCGCAGTGAAATACCTAAAAAAAAAATCGTGGTCGGGAAGGTTAGAGTAGCCAAAGCCATTGGAATTTTGATTTTATACATTGGAAAAATTCGTTTTGTTATTAATAGACTAGGAAGGGGGAAAAGAATAACTGAAAGAAAGGCAATCAATTAGTTATTCGTCAAAGTTTCATTTATTCAATGACCAGAATTAAACGGGGATATATAGCGCGGAGACGTAGAACAAAAATTCGTTTATTTGCATCAAGCTTTCGAGGGGCTCATTCAAGGCTTACTAGAACTATTACTCAACAGAAAATAAGAGCTTTAGTTTCGGCTCATCGGGATAGGGATAGGAAAAAGAGAGATTTTCGTCGTTTGTGGATCACTAGGATAAACGCAGTAATTCGCGAAAGGGGAGTATCCTATAGTTATAGTAGATTAATACACGATCTGTACAAGAGACAGTTGCTTCTTAACCGTAAAATACTTGCACAAATAGCTATATCAAATAGGAATTGTCTTTATATGATTTCGAACGAAATCATAAAGGAAGTAGATTGGAAAGAATCCACCAGAATAATTTAAATGGAGTTACCCGGAGAATGAACTCCGGGAAGGTAGAGTAGAAATTAGTATGAGAAAATATACTAAAGTAGTCAAAATGAATGAACACGTTCAATTCAATAAAAACAGATTTCTTTTTTTCCGATTCATTTTTTCTTACGACACGATACTCAAATCTAGATTCACTCAAATCTAGATTCTTGTAATTATGATTCAAGTGAAGAAAAAGTAAGCCTATTTATTTCGGGCTTTAAAACCAGTAGTTCTAGCGGTCGACTCGGTTCTTTCAAATTGTTTCTCATTATTGAGAAAAGGTAACAAAGATAAAATACGAGCTTGTTTTATAGCAAGAGTAATTAATCGTTGTTGTTTCAAGGTCAATCTATTCACACGTCTTGATAATATTTTTCCTTGTTCACTAATAAATCGACTAATTAAACTCATGTTTCTATAATCAATTCGATCCCCCGATTGAATCGGGGGCAAACGCCTACGAAAAGATCGCTTGAATTTAAGAAAAGGTCGCTTGGATTTATCCATGGTTTGTTTGTTTAATTTA